TTGGAATTCATTTATTTCTCTCAGGGGTGGCTTGCTTTGGGTTTGGTGCATTTCATGTAACTGGTTTGTATGGTCCCGGAATCTGGGTATCTGATCCTTATGGCCTAACAGGAACAGTACAACCTATAAAGCCAGCGTGGGGTGCGGAAGGTTTTGATCCTTTTGTTCCAGGAGGAATAGCCTCTCATCATATTGCAGCGGGAACATTGGGCATATTAGCGGGTCTATTCCATCTTAGTGTCCGCCCGCCACAACGACTATACAAGGGATTGCGTATGGGAAATATTGAAACCGTCCTTTCCAGTAGTATCGCTGCCGTCTTTTTTGCAGCTTTTGTGGTTGCCGGAACTATGTGGTATGGTTCGGCGACTACCCCGATTGAATTATTTGGGCCCACCCGTTATCAATGGGATCAGGGGTACTTCCAACAAGAGATATATCGAAGAGTTAGTGCTGGGCTAGCAGAAAATCAAAGTTTGTCAGAGACCTGGTCTAAAATTCCTGAAAAATTAGCTTTTTATGATTATATTGGCAATAATCCAGCAAAAGGAGGGTTATTCAGAGCGGGCTCAATGGATAACGGGGATGGAATAGCAGTTGGATGGTTAGGCCACCCTATCTTTAGAGATAAAGAAGGACGTGAACTTTTTGTCCGCCGTATGCCTACTTTTTTTGAAACATTTCCAGTTATTTTAGTAGACGGTGATGGAATTGTTAGAGCTGATGTTCCTTTTAGAAGGGCAGAATCAAAATATAGTGTTGAACAAGTAGGCGTAACTGTTACGTTCTACGGCGGCGAACTCAATGGCGTTAGTTATAGTGATCCTGCTACGGTGAAAAAATATGCTAGACGTGCTCAATTGGGCGAAATTTTTGAATTAGATCGTGCTACTTTGAAATCCGATGGTGTTTTTCGCAGCAGTCCAAGAGGTTGGTTTACTTTTGGGCATGCTTCATTTGCTTTGCTCTTCTTTTTCGGACATATTTGGCACGGTGCTAGAACTCTGTTCAGAGATGTTTTTGCTGGTATTGACCCAGATTTAGATGCTCAAGTAGAGTTTGGAGCCTTCCAAAAACTTGGAGATCCAACTACAAGACGACAAGCAGCCTAAATATAAAATTTATCACATTACTTTGGTATTTTTACGGCGAGAAATCTTTATGTGAATTGTCCTCGGTTTTACTATTGTTCGTTCTTCAAGGGATTATAAATAAAAAAATGAAAAAACAAACAGGTATGAAAGCTATAATTGGAAACCACGATCAAATTTATGGAAGCCTTGGTTTATACATTCCTCTTAGTCTCGACTCTAGGAATCATTTTTTTCGCTATCTTTTTTCGAGAACCGCCTAAAGTGCCAATGAAAAAGATAAAATGATTTTTAATTCAATTAACTTGAAGTAATGAGCCCTCCAAGGAGTCTCATTACTTCACCTAGTCTCCATGTTCTTCAAATGGATCTCTTAGTTGTTGAGAGGGTTGCCCAAAAGCGGTATATAAGGCATACCCAGTAAAACTTACAAGTAAACCGGATATAAAAATGGTGATTAGGGTTGCTGTTTCCATTTTATTCTTATTCTCTAATTTAAAGACTCCAGAGGATCTATGCTAAGATCGTTTATTTACAACGGAATGGTATACAAAGTCAACAGATCTCAATAAATAAAATATGATTTATGGCTACACAAACTTTTAATAAAGGTTCTATATCTGGTCCAAGACGAACTACAGTAGGTAATTTATTAAAACCATTGAATTCGGAATATGGTAAAGTAGCTCCCGGGTGGGGAACCACTCCCTTTATGGGAGTGGCAATGGGGCTATTCGCGGTATTTCTATCTATTATTTTGGAGATTTATAATTCTTCCGTTTTATTGGATGGAATTTAAAGGAATTAAAATCTAGAAGAATAACAAAGTCCTTGCTTTTGAATCGAAAATAGATCTTTTTTAGCTCAGATTTAGATTTTATTTTGGCAGTTCGATCGCGTAATTTCTTTGTTTCTGTACTTCCGGAATATGAGTGTGTGACTTGTTAGAATTGATCCTATTGATAGATAATTAGGCTGTCATCTTTCTAAGAGATGATTCTACTTCGTCAGATATTTATTCTAGTATCTGAAACACGAAATCCATAGGAACTATGATTCATACTTACTTAATATTAAGACCTCGTGCCCGGGTTCCAAAAAATTCAAAAAATAATTTTGAAACCGAAAGAATTTTATTCTTTCAAACCCTATATTATGACCTTCTGACCAAAAGCAAAAGATTTCTTTTCAATTTCAATCAGTCTATTTAGTTTGGTTAAAGGAAATTTACGTCAAAATAAAAAAAAGGTTCTTACTCAGGGAATCCTTGATTGCGTTTAGGTTTTTGATTGGATCATCGTGGTTATAATATGAATCTGAGGTTTTACTCGATGGATAGGGTCTTAACAAGATAATTCCTATCCAATAAAAGAAAGAACTAATAAAAAAATAATATAAAAATAAAATAC